TCAACATCAAAAACAACAAAAACTAGAGCAAACATGTAATAGCGGATTCGGAATTGTAACCAAGCATCCCCCATCGGTTCTATGCCCGATTCATAACTAGAGAGCTTCTCTGGTCCTTCACTAATCGGGGCCAAAACTCCGGAAATTAGAAATGCCAAAATAGGAATAACACTTGATATTATTAGAAATGCCCAGAAAATATCATATTCGTGAAGCAGAAACATAGAAGCACTCCTATTAATGTGGAATATACCGAATTAGTTGATTCAAATTGGAATTCTCAATTCATCCATAACTGCATTAGTCGAAACAACAATTTTGATCAAACCACATAGTTTCGTTTGTTTACTTGTTGTGGGTCATGTATCGTCTCAAGATTCATCCAACGGAATCCCACTTACACTTACTTCGATTCTATTTAGATATGGTGTAGACATATAATGCTATTATACAAATCAAACTCTCTCCTACCTTGCCTCGGGTTTTCTATCAAACAAAAAAAGGAATTAAGGAATTTTTTTTAAAGAATATTTTAAATAATATGAATTGAAATTGAAATAATATTCAAACAATATTATTCAAATAAGATTAAATGAAATATTAAACATAAAGAATTTCAATATTCTATTAATATAATAGAGCCAAAGAGGAAGTCTGGCCCATTTTTTCTCTCTCTCTTTTTTTTTTTTCTTAGTGATTTAGAATATAGTCAGTAGTCAGATGTAATAGAATTTCTAGGAATTTCCATCTCGGGATTTATGGTATATTCTACGTGGCTGTGTTGGTGTATTCTTTTCATTAAGATCCGGATAGAGGATTATTGTTTCTATTGATTTGATACGGATACGAAAACGGAATGCATCGACCGATTCGACTCTCTCTCCCTGTCCCAGATTTATACTTAATTGATTTGATTCAATCCATTGAATTGTGAGGAACCCTTACATATAAAAACTCATGGGTTCCTATACCCAAATTAGGAAACTTTGGACCTGTACTACCCCGGCCCCGGCTTTACCCCCGAGTTAGAAGTCTTGAAAGAATCATTTCAGACCCATTTCTAGGACTAAAGATCGTGATTTGGAATGACTCGAAATACTTATTTATTTAATGTAATAATAACACCTAGCAGGACCAACCAACGAGTTAGGTTTCGTGACAACAAAAAACGTTTCTTTTGAAGCAAACCTAAAAAATGGGGCATAGTTTAATGGTAGAGTCGGCTGAATCGTAAATGATTTACAGAAGATACTTCGAATGGAATCATGCGTTGTCGAACGATTCGATAGACAAAATCTCCCCATCCCAAAACCAACTCATAGAACATAGAAATAGAAGAGGGTGCGTTGATACATTTAGGACCAATTCATTGTCTCTAAAACAATGAATTGGGATTGTTGTTCTGCCAAAAGGCGATACGTCGGGGGATTCCTAACTCATCCAAGTTCAAATGGGCCCTAATCTTTTTAGATAAAGTCTGCATTGGTAGAATTGGAATGATGAACAAATTGGATTGGGTAGATTGGAATCAAAAAAAATAAGTTATAAGTTTAAGTATTGTACAGAAAAATGACTACTTGCTTTGCTAAGCCGGTTATACGAAGAAAAGCCTATTGTACAATGAAACTTACCAAAGAGCTTCGTTTTTGAAACTCTGGCTTTTCTACAAATACAAGAACAAGAATAGGTTCTAGATAATGTGACTTACTATTAGATTGAATTTGGATTTGATTTGGTTGGGTCAGGTTGGAGTTTTTCTTGAGCCAGGCTCATGTTATGATTTTGACTTCATAAATTGACTTGGGTATACCAAAGCAAAGGTGTATCACCAAATCTTGGATCATGGACAAATAAAAGAGGAGAAAAAGGCCGTATGTCATTCACAGACGAAGATTAATGAAGAAGAATGGGTTTGTTTATCCGAGATTTGAAAATATCGATCCGATTGGATCCATTGGAATAAATTATTGTTTTCAAGCCCCGAGGGATCTCCGTGATCCTGTGGGAATGATTCCATTTCTATGGAACAATCAACCGGCCGGTCACACGCACTAATTAGGAAATGAATACAAAAATGTATAGGGCTATACGGACTCGAACCGTAGACCTTCTCGGTAAAACAGATCAAACTTATTATTATCGAAATGATTCGAACTGTTTCAAAGACCCAACATGCGTTTTTTTTTGCATTGGGCTCTTTCATTAACTGATAAAAAGATCGGCTAGTCCACCATAATTTTTCTTGACAGGAAGATAACGAGATGGCTCCATGCGCTCGGATTCATTATTTGAATTCTGATCCGGGAGCAATACCAAAGTGTTTCAAAGAAGGGTTACCCTGACGTAGGTCTGCCTCCGGCCTAGATCAACCTAAGTTAAATGGAGTCTCTATCAATCCGCCCCAAGAGTCAAATATGATACTTCATACACCTTAAAGTTCATAGGACGAAAAGAGGTTATTTTGAGGTCCTTATCCTCATTATGCCTAGCATTGAAGGGA